TTTTTTTTTTTAATGAAAAATTATTAAAAATGGTTTAGATAACTAATTAAATAAAAAATTAATGTTATATATATATATATATATATTAAATATTTAATTTATTAATATAATTAATAATTCAAAAAATAATTAAAAAAATTAATATTAATTATATTAATTTTTTATAATTTATTAAATTATAATTGTTTGATATAGCAATTTAGGTTTTAATATTAATATTATAAAAAAGAAAAAAAGAAAATTATTTAACATTTAATAATTAATATTAAATATTTAATATAAAAATTTTTATTATATTAAATATTTAAATATAAAAAAAAAAAAAAAAAATCTATGTGAAAAATTTATTATATAGATAAATGTTTATAGTTTTAATAATTTATTTAAAATTTATTTTACATATGAATTTTAGTGTTATTTTTAAATTATTTTAAAAATAAATTAATTATTTTATAGTAATTAATATTAAATTATTTAAGAAATTAAGATTTAGTAATATTTAAATTAATAACAAATTTTGTGCCAGCAGTTGCGGTTAAACAAAAGTTAAATTGAATTTTATTAGTTATTAATAAATAAATTAAATATTAATTTAAATTTTAAATTATTAAGTGAAATTTTAATTTGATGTAATATTATTAAAAATTTATGATTTAATAAAATTTATTAAAAAACTAGGATTAGATACCCTACTATTAAAATTTTAAATTTAAATACTAAAATATTAAGTGATTATTCATTGAAACTTAAATAATTTGGCGGTATTTTAGTTCATTTAGAGGAATCTGTTTAATAATTGATAACCCACGAATAAATTTACTTAATTTTTAATTTTGTATATCGTTGTTATATAAATATTTTTAAATAGAAATAATATTTAAGATTTTACATTAAAAATTAAATCAGATCAAGATGCAGATTATAATTAAGAATATAATGGATTACAATAAATTTATTTATTTGGATGTTAGTTTGAAAAATTTAATTAAAATTGGATTTAAATGTAATTTTATTTAATTTAATAAAATGATTATAAATTGAAATATGTACATATTGCCCGTCGCTTTCACATATTAGGATTATAGTTATATAATACATTAATAAATTGAAATAAGTCGTAACAAAGTAGAGGTACTGGAAAGTGTTTCTAGAAAGACAGATTAGAGCTTGATTAAGTATTTCATTTACATTGAAAAGATATTAAATTTATTAATTAATTTGAGTGGATAAATTAAAAAAAAAAAATAATAATAAAAAAATTTTTAAGTTGATTATATTAAATATTTTAATGGGGGTTAAAGTATATTGATAGAAAAAATTAAAATTTTTATAGGGGATTAGTATTGTGAAAAAATTTTGAAATATAAATGAAAATAAAATTGTTTTAAAGTAATTTTAATTTAGTGTATCTTGTGTATCAGAGTTTATTAAATAATTTTTTAATGGTAGATAATTCTCGAATTTAAAAGAGATAATTAATTATAAAAATTATTGTAGCATAAATATTTTTAATAGTTAATTTGAAATGAGATGTTATTCGTTTTTAAAGATATCTAGTTTTTTTAGAAAAAAATTTAATTTTAAGTTTATTAATGTTAAAATTTTGTAATTTTATAATATGAAATTAATTAATTAATTTGATTATATATTAAATAAATTTTATATTTTAAGGGATAAGCTTTGAAATAAATTTAATATAATTAATAATATTTTTTAAATTTGAAAATTATATAATTTATATTGTTGATAAATTATAATTTATTATAAATAATTTCAAATTAATATAAAATTTAATTTTAATTTATTTTTTTTATAAAAAAAAATTTTTTATTTATATAAAATTAGTTATAATGATAAAATTAGTATATTACATTATATTTAATTTTTATAATTAGATAATAATTATTTAAAAAGAATTCGGCAAAAATTTATACTCACTTGTTTATCAAAAACATGTCTTTTTGGAAATAATATAAAGTCTAATCTGCCCACTGATTTAATTGAAGGGCTGCAGTATATTGACTGTACAAAGGTAGCATAATCATTAGTCATTTAGTTGATGACTTGTATGAAAGATTGAATGAAGTATAAACTGTCTCTAAAATAAATAGTAAAATTTAATTTTTAAATTAAAAAGTTTAAATAAATTAAAAAGACGAGAAGACCCTATAGAGTTTTATTTATTTTTATATTATAACTATTTATAAATTTAAAATTTTTAATTTAATAATAAATTTTATTGGGGTGATGAAAAAATATGTTTAACTTTTTTTTTATGTATATATATATATATATATATATATTAAACATTAATAAGTGATTAATTGATCCAATTTTATTGATTAAAAGAAAAAATTACCTTAGGGATAACAGCGTAATTTATTTTTTTAGTTCATATAAAAAGATGAGTTTGCGACCTCGATGTTGGATTAAGATAAAAATTAAATGCAAAAGTTTAAATTTTTGATCTGTTCGATCATTAAAATCTTACATGATCTGAGTTCAGACCGGTGTGAGCCAGGTTGGTTTCTATCTTTTAAGTAGAATAATATTTTAGTACGAAAGGATCAAATATTTAAATTAAATTTTATTTTTGAATTTTATTAATTTTTATAAAAAGAATAAAATATTAATAATTTGATTTGAAAAACTATTTTGACAGAAAAGTGTGGTGATCTTAGAAATCATAAATGTATAATTAAATTATATATGTAGTAAATGTTATTTTATGATATTTATATAATTTTTATTGGTTTATTAATTTTAATTATTGGTGTTTTAGTTGGGGTGGCTTTTTTAACTTTATTAGAGCGAAAGGTTTTAGGCTATATCCAAATTCGAAAAGGTCCCACTAAATTGGGGTTTATTGGAATTTTACAACCTTTTTCTGATGCTATTAAATTATTTACTAAAGAACAAATTTATCCTAATTTTTCAAATTATATTATATATTATTTTTCTCCGGTATTTTCTTTTATTTTATCTTTATTAATTTGGTCTGTAATTCCTTATTATTTTAATTTAGTAAGATTTAATTTAGGGGTTTTATTTATTTTATGTTGTATGAGATTGGGGGTTTATACGGTAATAATTGCTGGTTGAGCTTCTAATTCTAATTATGCTTTATTGGGTGGGTTGCGTGCTGTAGCTCAAACAATTTCTTATGAAGTTAGATTGTTTTTAATTTTATTGTCTAGAATTGTTTTAATTATAGAATATAATTTATTAATATTTGAATATTATCAAAAAATAATTTGATTTGTTATTTTAATATTTCCTTTAGGTTTGTGTTGGGTAAGATCTATGTTAGCGGAGACAAATCGAACTCCTTTTGATTTTGCTGAAGGTGAAAGAGAATTGGTTTCAGGGTTTAATGTAGAATATAGAAGAGGGGGATTTGCTTTGATTTTTTTAGCGGAGTATTCTAGAATTTTATTTATAAGTTTATTATTTGTTTTAATTTATATAGGGGGGTATTCATTACATATTGTATTTTATATAAAATTATTATTTATTTCTTTTTTGTTTATTTGGGTACGGGGTACTTTACCCCGTTATCGATATGATAAATTAATATATTTAGCTTGAAAAAGTTATTTACCAATTTCTTTAAATTTTTTATTATTTTTTTTAGGGGTAAAAATCTATTTAATATAGTTAATTAATTTTAGTATAAACTAATAGAATAATAATTCTTTCTTAAGTTTTCAAAACAAATGCTTTAAACAAGCTCATTAATTAAATAATTATTGATTTATTATAATTTTTAATATTTAATTAAAAATTAAATTATCTCAATATTTGTTTATTAAAGGATTTACAATAAAGTAAGAGAAGTAAAAAAAGGTTAATAATTGTCCTGTGAAAATATAAGGGGTTTCTACAGGTCGAGCTCCAATTCAAGTTAAAAGAATAATTATAATTACTAAAGATCAAAATAAAATTTGATTAATAGGGTAAAATTGTATTCCTTGAATTTTTTTATTAAAAGTAAATGGTAAAATGATTAAAATTAAAATTGATATAACTAATGCAATAACCCCTCCTAATTTATTGGGGATTGAGCGTAAAATAGCGTATGCAAATAAAAAATATCATTCAGGTTGAATGTGAACAGGAGTTACAAGTGGGTTAGCTGGGATAAAATTATCAGGGTCTCCAAGTAGGTAGGGATTAGTTAATGTTAATAAAATTAATATAAATAATATAATAATTGCTCCAATTAAATCTTTATAGGTAAAAAATGGGTGAAATGGAATTTTATCGTAATTACTATTTAATCCTAGGGGGTTGTTAGATCCTGTTTGGTGTAAAAATAATAAATGAATTATTGTTATTATTAAAATAATAAATGGCAATAAAAAGTGAAATGTGTAAAACCGGGTTAAAGTAGCGTTATCTACAGCAAACCCCCCTCAAATTCAACTTACTAACATTGATCCTAAATAGGGGATTGCTGATAGAAGGTTGGTAATAACTGTAGCCCCTCAAAAAGATATTTGTCCCCAAGGTAAAACGTATCCTATAAATGCTGTTGCTATTAATAAAAATAAAATAATTACCCCAACTATTCAAGTATGTTTTAAATTAAAGGATTCATAATAAATACCTCGACCAATATGTAGGTAAATACAAATAAAAAAAAAAGATGCTCCATTAGCATGTAAGGTTCGAATTAATCATCCATAATTAACATTTCGACAAATATAATTTACTCTATAAAAAGCTAATTCAATATTAGCAGAATAATATATGGTTAAGAATAATCCTGTTAAGATTTGAATAATTAAACAAAATGCTAATAATGATCCGAAATTTCACCAATATGAGATATTAGAGGGGGAAGGTAAATCAATTAAGGATCCATTTAAAATTTTAATAATTGGGTGGGTTTTTCGTAATAGTGAAAAATTGTTATTTATCATTTGAAATTCAAATTTTTGATCGTAAAAGACCATAAAAAATATTAGTAATTTTTACTGCGGCGATTAAAGTAATAAATAAATAAATAATTAATATTATTATAATTATAAAAGTTTGGCTATTATATAATTTTGATAAATTAATTTTATTTTCATTATTAATAAATAAATCAAATAAAAATAAATTATTTATATCAGAATTAGGAGAAAAATTTAATCAAAATAAATTATTAAAAAATAAAAATTGAAATATAATTATAATGAGAAAAAATATAATGAAAATTATTTTTAAATTAAATGAAGGTTTAAATAACTCATTTGAGGCAATTCTAGAAACATAAATAAATAATACTAATAATCCCCCTAAAAAGGTAAGAAATAAAATATATGAAAATCAATATGTTTTAATTAATAAGCCTGAAATTAAACAAGTTATTAATGTTTGAATTAAAATTATTAACCCTATAGATAGGGGATTGTTTAGGAATAATATAAAAAATGAAATAAAAATAATAATAAAAGATAGTATTATTTTTGTAATTTCAAATCAAAGAATAGTTTAATTAAAATAATAATTTTGGAGATTATTGATAAAGAAATTCTTTTTCTTTGAAGTTTTTAAAGTAAGTTACTTAATTTTGGTTTACAAGACCAATGTTTTATTTAAACTATAAAAACTTAATTTAAATGATAATTTATGAGTGATTTATTTTTATTTTTATATTTATTGTTGGAAATTTGATTTTTGTTTTAAAACATAAACATTTATTAATTGTTTTATTAAGATTAGAGTATATTGTTTTAAGAATTTTTTTTTTTTTATTAATTTATTTAAGTTGTATTGAATTTGATATGTATATATTAATAATTTTTTTAGTGTTTTCAGTTTGTGAAGGTGCATTGGGGTTGTCTATTTTAGTTTCTATAATTCGAACTCACGGTAATGATTATTTTCAAAGATATAATATTTTATAGTAGTGATAAAATTTTTATTAATAATAATATTTATAATTCCTTTTTGTTTTATAAAAAATATATTTTGATTGGTTCAAATAATATTATTTTTAATAATATTTTTATTTATAAATTTAATAATAGAATTTAATTTATTTTGTAATTTAAGTTATATATTATCTTGTGATATTATCTCTTATGGTTTGATTATACTTAGAATTTGAATTTCTATTTTAATAATTATAGCTAGAGAAAATTTATTTAAAATAAATTTTTATACAAATTTTTTTTTATTTAATGTTATTTTTTTATTAATTATATTATATCTAACTTTTAGAGTTGTTAATATATTTATGTTTTATTTATTTTTTGAGGGTAGTTTAATTCCTACACTGATGTTAATTATTGGTTGAGGATATCAACCTGAGCGAATTAGGGCGGGAATATATTTATTATTTTATACTTTATTTGTTTCTTTACCTTTATTAATAGGAATTATATATATGTATATGGAAATATATAGAATAATAATTTATTTTTTAAAATTTACAAATATAAATATATTTATATTATATTTTTGTATAGTTATGGCTTTTTTAGTGAAAATACCAATGTATTTTGTTCACTTATGGTTGCCTAAGGCTCATGTCGAGGCTCCTGTATCAGGTTCAATAATTTTAGCGGGTATTATGTTAAAGTTAGGGGGGTACGGGTTATTACGTTTGATGATTTTTTTACAAGAAATGAATTTAAAGTTAAATTATATTAGAATTGTGATTAGATTAGTTGGTGGATTTTATATTAGATTAAAATGTTTCTGTCAGGTTGATATTAAATCTTTAATTGCTTATTCTTCAGTTGCCCATATAAGATTAGTTATTAGAGGGATTATAATTATAAATTATTGAGGATTTATAGGTTCTTATATTATAATAATTGGTCATGGTTTATGTTCTTCAGGTATGTTTTGTTTAGCAAATCTTAGATATGAGCGATTACATAGACGAAGATTATATATTAATAAGGGGATAATAAATTTTATACCTTCAATAAGATTGTGGTGATTTCTATTAATATCTTCCAATATGGCAGCTCCCCCCAGTCTAAATTTAATAGGGGAAATTAGATTAATTAATAGATTGATGAGTTGGTCTTGGTTGTCTATAATTATACTAGTAATAATTTCTTTTTTTAGAGCTGGTTATAGATTATATTTATACTCTTTTGTTCAACATGGTAAGTATTATTCAGGTATTTATAGATATTACACTGGGGTTTGTCGAGAATATTTAATATTAATATTACATTGGTTACCTTTAAATTTTATAATTGTAAAAATTGATTATAGAATGATTTGATTTTATTTAAATAATTTAATAAAAATATTGATTTGTGGTGTCAAAAATATGGATAATATTCATTTTAAATTATAAATAATTTAAAATATTCTATTTGTTATATTTCATTTTTTTTTTTATTTATATTAAGTATGGTAAATTTTATAATAATAATTCATTTTATCATAAATAATATGGTAATTTTTTTAGAGTGGGAAATTATTTCTTTAAATTCAACTATAATTATTATATCTATTTTATTAGATTGAATATCTTTATTGTTTATAATATTTGTTTTTTTAATTTCTTCAGTTGTTATTTATTATAGAAAAAGATATATATCTTCTGAATTGAATTTAAGACGATTTATTATTTTAGTTTTATTATTTGTTAGTTCAATAATATTATTAATTATTAGACCAAATATTATTAGAATTTTATTAGGTTGAGATGGTTTAGGGTTGGTTTCTTATTTATTAGTTATTTATTATCAAAATTTAAAATCTTATAATGCTGGAATATTAACTGCTTTGTCTAATCGAATTGGGGATGTTTTGATTTTGATGGTTGTTTCTTGAATGTTAAATTATGGGAGGTGAAATTATATTTTTTATTTGGAATTTATAAAAAATGATTGGGAGATAAAAATAATTAGAAGAATAATTATTTTAGCAGCGATAACTAAAAGAGCTCAAATTCCTTTTAGATCTTGATTACCTGCTGCTATGGCGGCTCCTACCCCAGTTTCAGCACTAGTTCACTCTTCTACGTTAGTTACTGCTGGAGTTTACTTATTAAATCGTTTTAATTATTTATTAGTTGATACTTTACCTTTAAAAATTTTATTATTAATATCTGGTTTAACAATATTCATGGCAGGAATTAGAGCCAATTATGAATTTGATTTGAAAAAAATTATTGCACTATCTACACTGAGACAGTTAGGTTTAATAATAAGAATTTTAAGTATGGGTTTGCCTGATTTAGCTTTTTTTCATTTATTAACTCATGCCATATTCAAAGCATTATTATTTATATGTGCTGGGGTGATTATTCATTTGATAAGTGATATACAAGATATTCGATTTATAGGGGGAATTAGAATTTATATTCCTTTAACGTCTTTATGTATAAACATCTCTAACATAGCTTTATGTGGGGTTCCCTTTTTAGCTGGGTTTTATTCTAAGGATTTAATTTTAGAAATGGTTAGATTTAGTAATTTAAATTTAATAGTTTTTTTTTTGTATTATATTTCAACCGGTTTAACCATATTTTATACAATTCGTTTAACCATATATTTAATAGTGAATGATTTTAATTTAATTAGAGTTTATAATTTATATGATGAAGATTATATCATATTAAAAAGAATATTTATTTTATTATTAATAAGAGTTGTGAGAGGGAGTTTTTTAAGATGAATAGTTTTTTCTTATCCTTATATAATTTATTTGCCTTTTAATTTAAAAATAATAGTTATTTATGTTAGTTTAATGGGGGGATTATTGGGTTATTTGATTAGAAATATAATAATTCATTCAATGAATAAATTTATTCAGACTTATAATTTAAGAAGTTTTTTAAGTTTAATATGATTTATACCTAATCTATCTACCTATGGGTTAAGATATTATTTTCTTAATTTTGGTCAAAATTTATTAAAAATTATGGATATGGGGTGAAGAGAAATTTATGGAGGGTATGGAATAATAAAGATTGTTAAGAAATATTCTATTTTCCATGGGGTTTTTGAAATAAATAATTTAAAAATTTATTTATTTAGATTTATTTTATGAATATTTTTTGTGTTGTTAATATTAATAATGTAATTTAAATAGCTTATATAGAGTATAATATTGAAGATATTAAGGAGATATTTTTATCTTTAAATAATTATTTATAAAAATTTATTCATTTTATTTTTACAATGAAAATGTAAGGTTTTAAATTAAACTATATAAACAAAAAAGAAATATTAATGGAATTTAACCACTAAAAATTAAGTTAGCAGCTTATTTTTAATCTTTATATTTCTTTATATAATAATTTAATTGGAATAAACATTCAATTTTATCATTAACAGTGATATACCTCTAATTTGGTTTCAATTAATAAATAAGGAGTATATATTAAACTCGTTCTTTTAAGTCGAAATTAAATGCAAATTTGCTTCTTATTTAAGATAAATTAAATATTTAATATTTTTTGAATGCAAATCAAATGTTTTAAAAATTAAACTATAATCCTTATTTAATTTGTTCAATTTAATATATTTTGGTTTCATTCATGATATAAACCGATAATTAAAATAACAATAAAAAAAAAATTAACTTTTGTTCATAAAATAAAATTTACTGTTTTAAATAGTGGGATAATAGGTAAAATTAAAGCAATTTCTACATCAAAAATTAGAAAAATAATCGTAATTAAAAAAAAATGAAGGGAAAAAGGAATTCGCGCAGAAGATTTAGGATCAAATCCACATTCGAAGGGGGAAGATTTTTCTCGATCAGAAAAAGATTTTTTTGATAAAATAATTGATACTATTATTATAATATTTGAAATTGCTATGATTATGGTAAAAATGTTTAATATTATAATAATTATTTATATTAAAATTTTTAAACTTTTTGATTGGAAGTCAAATATACTAAATATATTATATAAATAATTAATTACCCCACCAATAAATAGAAATATAAAGAAATAATCAAACTACATCTACAAAATGTCAATATCATGCTGCTGCTTCAAAACCAAAATGATGGGTTTTAGAAAAATGGTTATTTAAGTGGCGTATTAAACATACTAAAAGAAATATAGTTCCGATAATTACATGAAGGCCGTGGAATCCTGTTGCTATAAAAAACGTTGACCCATAAATTCTATCCGCGATAGTAAATGGAGCTTCTAAATATTCATATGCTTGTAAAAAAGTAAAGTAAATACCTAATATAATAGTGATAAATAAACCTTGGGTAGTTTGGGAGTTATTGTTTTCTATTAAGGCATGGTGGGCTCATGTTACAGACACCCCAGAACTAATTAAAATAATTGTATTAAGTAAAGGGATTTGAAATGGATTAAATGGGGTAATATTTATAGGTGGTCATATGGCTCCAATTTCAATATTGGGGGATAAGCTTCTATGAAAAAAAGCTCAAAAAAAAGATAAAAAGAAAAAAATTTCTGAGACAATAAATAAAATTATACCTCATCGAAGACCTTTAACAACTAAAATGGTATGTTTACCTTGAAGGGTTCCCTCTCGACAAGTATCTCGTCATCATTGATATATAGTTAAAATAATAATTATATAACCTAAAATTAATAAATTTATATTAAAGTTGTGAAATCATTTAATTATTCCAGTTACTAAAATTAATACCCCAATTGCCCCTGTTAAAGGTCAAGGTCTATAATCTACTAAATGAAATGGGTGGTTGTGGTTGTTTATTTTCATTAAATTAATTTACTTCTCTAGAATAAAGAGTTCTTAAAATAGCAATTACATAAGATTGAATAATTGCTACTGCTGACTCTAAAATTAATAAAAGAATTTGAATTAAAATTAAAATTATAATTATATAATAATTTATATTTGGTCCTGTACCTCTGAGAAGAGTTATTAACAAATGTCCTGCGATTATATTAGCTGTTAGTCGAACAGCCAACGTTCCTGGTCGAATAATATTTCTAATTGTTTCAATTAATACTATAAAAGGTATTAAAATAGGGGGCGTTCCTTGGGGGATTATATGAATAAATATGTGTTGAGAATTATTAATTCACCCATAAATTATAAATCTTATTCATAGTGGTAAGGAAATAGAGAGGGATAAGGTTAAATGGCTTGTTCTAGTAAAAATATAAGGAAATAAACCTAAAAAATTATTAAATATAATAAAAGAAAATATTGAAATAAAAATAAATGTTGATCCTTGAAAATAATTATTTTTTAATAAGGTTTTAAATTCGTTGTGAAGTTTTTGAATGATTATATTTCAGAAAAAATAATGTCGATTAGGAATTAATCAGAAAGAATATGGAATAAATAAAATTCCTAAAATAGTTCTAATTCAATTTAAGGAGATATTTATTAAGTTAGTAGACGGATCAAAAATTGAAAATAAATTTCTTATCATTTTCAATTTAAATTTTTATTTTTAATATTAATTTTTTTGTTATTTTTATTATTTAAATTATTAAAAATATAATAATTTATAATATTAAAAATTAAATAAATTAATAAAAAGAAAAAAAAAGATATTAATCAATTAATAGGTATTATTTGAGGTATAAAAGAATATTACTTATAAGTAACAATTTAAATTTGACATATTTATGTTATGAATTAACTAATTCTTTCATTAGAAGTAATTGCTAATTTACTATGAAATGGTTTAAGAGACCAATACTTGCTTTCAGTCATCTAATGAATAAAAATTGTTAATTCAATTAATAAAATTTTTAATTGAAATTCTTTCAACTACAATAGGTATAAAACTATGATTAGCTCCGCAAATTTCTGAACATTGACCATAAAAAATTCCTGGTCAATTAATGAAAAAATTAGTTTGATTAAGGCGACCAGGATTGGCGTCTACTTTTACACCTAAGGATGGAATAGTTCACGAGTGGATAACATCTGTAGCAGTTACCATAATACGAATTTGATTATTTATAGGTAAAATAATTCGATTATCAACATCTAATAGTCGGAAATTATTTAAATTTAATTCATTTGATGGGATTATGTAGGAGTCAAATTCAATATTGTTGAGGTCGGAATATTCATAACTTCAATATCACTGATGACCAATAGATTTTAATGTAATTAATGGGGTATTAAGTTCATCTAATAAATATAAAAGTCGAAGAGAAGGTAAAGCAATAAAAATTAAAGTAATTGCTGGTAAAATTGTTCAAATAATTTCAATTATTTGACCTTCTAATAAATAACGATTAATATATTTATTGAATATTAATCTTATTATTAAGTATCCTACTAAAATTGTAATTATAATAAGAATAATAAGGGTATGATCATGAAAGAAAATAATTTGTTCCATTAATGGGGATGCCCCGTTTTGTAAATTTAAATTAGATCATGTTGCCACTTCTAAAAAAAGGATAAACCTTTATAAATGGGGCTTAAATCCATTACATATGATCTGCCACATTAGAAATTATTTCTTAAAATTGGCAGTTCATTATATGAGTGTTCAGCTGGGGGTAGGTTTTGATATCACTCAATTGATGATGGTATATTTAGTGAAAATAGAGCAATTCGTTGATTAATTATTGATTCTCAAACAATAATTAATATAAATATAACTGCTAATAGTGAAATATATGAACCTAGGGAAGAAATAATATTTCAAGAAATATATGAATCAGGATAATCTGAATAACGACGAGGTATTCCTGCTAACCCTAAAAAATGTTGGGGGAAAAAGGTTAAATTAACTCCAATAAATATTACGATAAATTGAATTTTTAATAAAAATGAATTTATAGAAAGACCAGTAAATAAAGGGTATCAATGAATAAATCCCCCTATAATTGCAAATACTGCACCTATTGAAAGAACATAATGAAAATGAGCCACTACGTAATAAGTATCGTGTAAGGTAATATCAATTGATGGGTTAGATAAAATTACACCTGTTAAACCCCCAACAGTGAATAAAAATACAAATCCTAATCTTCATAAAATTGATGGTGAATAATTAATTTGTGTACCGTGAAAGGTTGCTAATCAACTAAAAATTTTAATTCCGGTAGGTACTGCAATAATTATAGTTGCAGATGTAAAATATGCTCGAGTATCAATATCTATACCCACAGTAAATATATGGTGAGCTCAAACAATAAATCCTAATAAACCAATAGTTAATATGGCATAAATTATCCCTAAACAACCAAAAGTTTCTTTTTTTCCTCTTTCTTGTGAGATAATGTGAGAAATTATACCAAACCCCGGTAAAATTAAAATATAAACTTCTGGGTGTCCAAAAAATCAAAATAGGTGTTGATAGAGGATAGGATCTCCCCCTCCAGCCGGGTCAAAAAATGATGTATTTAAATTTCGATCTGTTAACAATATGGTAATAGCTCCTGCTAACACAGGAAGGGAAAGAAGAAGTAAAAAAGCTGTAATTCCTACTGCTCAAATAAATAAAGGTATTTGATCAAATGATAAATTATTTAATCGTATATTAATAATTGTAGTGATAAAATTAATAGCTCCTAAGATTGAAGAAATTCCCGCTAGATGGAGGGAGAAAATAGCTAAATCAACAGAACTTCCTCCATGTGCAATGTTAGAGGAAAGGGGTGGGTATACTGTTCATCCTGTTCCTGCACCATTTTCTACAATTCTTCTTGAAATTAATAAAGTTAATGATGGGGGTAAAAGTCAAAAACTTATATTATTTATGCGGGGGAAAGCTATATCAGGGGCTCCCAATATTAAAGGAACTAATCAATTACCAAATCCCCCAATTATAATAGGTATTACTATAAAAAAAATTATAATAAAAGCATGAGCCGTTACAATAGTGTTATAAATTTGATCATCACCAATTAAAGATCCAGGATTTCCCAATTCTGCTCGAATTAATAATCTTAATGATGTTCCAACTATTCCTGCTCAAATACCAAAAATGAAATATAGTGTTCCAATATCTTTATGATTTGTTGAATAAAGTCATTTTCGCTAAAACAATAAAATGGCTGAGTTATAAGCGATAAATTGTAAATTTATTAACGAGAAATTTCTTTTTTATTAAACAATAATTTTAAGTCTTATAGTCAAAAATGATATGAAATTGCAAATTTTAAGGAGTAATTATAAACATACTAAGGCTTAAAGAGCAAATTTCCTTATAAATAATTTTGAAGATTATTAGTTTTTTTAACTTAAAACCTTATAAAAAAAATAAGGTTCTAATAATCATTCCAGAAAAGGAAAAAAATGAAAAAATATTGATTAATAAAAAATTTTTATTTTTGGTAAAAATTTTAAATCATTTAATTTTAAGATAATTAAATATAAAAATAGAGTAAATAATTCGAATATAAAAAAATAATACAATTAATCTTATTATAATTATAACAAAAATTAAGAAGTATGTTTGATTTATAATTAGAAAATTGATAATAATTCATTTTGGGAAAAATCCAATAAAAGGGGGTAATCCCCCTAATGATAAAAAATTAATTAATAAATTAATTTTAATAAGGGGATTTAAATTATTGAAAAATAATTGATTAATGTAAAATATATTTAAAAAATAAAAAAAAAAAAATATAATTCTAATTATAAAAGCATATATCAATAAATAAAATAATCATAAATTTTCTGTAATTATAATTGCTGACAACATTCAACCTAAATTATTAATTGATGAAAAAGCTATTAATTTACGTAATGAGGTTTGATTTAAACCCCCTAAGGCTCCAACAATTACATTTAATGCAACAATAAATAAAATAAAATTTTTATTGAAATAATATGATATAATAATTATGGGGGTAATTTTTTGTCATGTTATTAAAATAAAATTATTTATTCAATTTAATCCTTCTACAATATTGGGGAATCAAAAGTGAAAAGGGGCAGACCCTATTTTTATTAATATAGAAGAGTTGATTATAATTGATAAAAAGAAAATTATTTCAAAATTTTTTAATAAAATTATTTTTAATAAAATAGAAAATAAAAAATTAATTGATGCAATAGATTGAGTTAAAAAATATTTTAATGAGGCTTCAGTGGATAATAAATTATTGGGATTAGAAATTAGGGGGATAAATCTAAGTAGATTAATTTCTAATCCAATTCAACACCCAAACCAAGAATTAGATGAAATGGCAATTAAAGTACTATTAATTAAAATAAAAAAAAAAATATTTTTGATGAATTTCTTGAAAAAATTTAAAATAAAAATGGATAATTTTAATTATTGTGATTAAGTTCACTATTATATTAAATTATATTTTAGTGTAAAATGCACGGTAATTTTTGATATTATTAGATATAGTTTAATTCTATAAAATATAAATTAATAAAGGTAAAAATTTACTTAATTTATCCTATCAGAATAATCCTTTAATCAGGCACTTTATTTTTTAAAAAAAAGGATTTCCTTTATATTTGAGGTATGAACCCAAAAGCTTACTTTAGCTTATTTTTAA